ATCTTACGGATCTCTCTTGTTCAGTGGATTAATTCCTAACAAAGGGTTAGGTTAATATTTATTCTATTCTGTTCGTAGGAAAAAAGAGAAGCCGATTTATTCTATACTGGATAAGTACCAATATGCAATGGGAGGTTAATACCATATTTTATGAGTAAATGTCGCCATCCATATTTATCATTAGAAAGACCTATTCATAAAAAATGTCCTTGATTTATTTTGTCTTTTTTTTTTCTTAATTTTTCGAATGTATAGATAAAATAAAGACAATAAAACCATATTGTTACGTTTCCACATCAAAGTGAAATAGAGTATTTAGTTCTTTTTTCTTTCAACTCATGCCTATTGGTGTTCCAAAAGTACCTTTTCGAAGTCCTGGAGAGGAAGATGCATCTTGGGTTGACGTATAGTGCGACTTGTAAGATAGATTGGGTCATATGGGATTTCCCCGTTCTCTCCCCTGATTGAGATATCCTCTCTTTCACCCCATCAATCATCAAAAAATTGGAGCGTGAAATCCATTGTTTTAGGGGATTCACAGTATTATTATCAATTAGAAGAATTTATGGTTGGCTTTGGTTGGATTAAAAAAATAAAGTATCCAGGCTCCGTTTACAAAAAACCCAATAGGTAATATATCTATTAATATATCTATATTACTACGTGTATCGTAAATGATTACTGGTTGTTATTTGTAAAGTCATAATAAAAAGAAATGGTAATTAAGAAAATTTGTTCTATATGCGCAAATCAAACTAGGGCAGATCTTTATCCGGAGTAGAGCATAAACCTAAAAAGAAAAAAGAGACCCACTTAGGAACAAGAAAATCCCATCGAGATTTGAATTGAATCTCGATGAAAAAAATACATCAATGAGAAGAGAATTCAATAAGTTTATTGACTTGTTTTTATATTATAAGGAAGAAAGAAAAGAAGTCCAAAATTATTCTTTATTGAAAAATCGAAGAAAAAGCACTTTTTTTTCAACTTGGAAAAAACTGCTAGAAAAAGGAATAAAAAAAAAAAGAAAGAGGACTGGAATCTATACATTGATTTTTTTTTTGAACCGTATGCATCAAAAGGTGCATGTACGGTTCTTAAGGGATACAATTTTACCCTGATCAACCGACTTTATCGAGAAAGATTACTTTTTTTAGGCCAAGAAGTTGATAGCGAGATTTCTAATCAACTTATTGGTCTTATGGTATATCTCAGTATTGAGGATGATACCAAAGCTCTTTATTTGTTTATAAACTCTCCTGGCGGGTGGGTAATACCTGGAGTAGCTATTTATGATACTATGCAATTTGTGCGACCAGAGGTCCATACAATATGCATGGGATTAGCCGCGTCAATGGGATCTTTTATACTAGTTGGAGGAGAAATTACCAAACGTCTAGCATTCCCTCACGCTTGGCGCCAATGAGGTTTTTTATTTCAGAAAAAAAAATAAAACTATGCCTTCGCCATATGAATATGAAGTAATAATAGCATGGCACTTCGAGTTCGATATAAATTTTTTTATTGGTGTTTTTCCAAAGATGGGATTGGGATTATGTATCGAGAGAGTAGTATGAGCTAAAAAGTATTTCCGATTTTCTTTTATCTATCGGGAGTCCAGTTCAGCGTCACAAACTTTTTTGTTTTCACACCCAAGTTATTTATATTTATGTTCTAATTATAAAAAAAGAGTGGGAAAAAACAAATTTTTTCTTGGATCAAAAAGAAACTTTGGGATTGCTCAATTACAGAAAAAATACATTTTTTAACTAGAAAGCAACGGAGCCATCATAGTATTTTTGAACTACTCCAAAAAGAAGGGTGGCAATTTGATCCTTTGACCCATCTGAGGCGGGTAGATCCTATTTTTATCGTCCTAGTAAAAGTCAATTTGATTGTAGAGCCGTATGCAATACACAAAAGATGATGCCCGTACGGTTGTTTAATTCTCTCTTTTTTTTTTGTATTAATCTGTATCTTTCTTTTCTGTTCGTTTCATCACACCAGATAGAGAAACCTCCTATCATCAGGGTAATGATCCATCAACCTGCTAGTTCTTTTTATGAGGCGCAAACGGGAGAATTTATCCTGGAAGCGGAAGAATTGTTGAAACTACGCGAAACCCTCACAAGGGTTTATGTACAAAGGACGGGTAAACCATTATGGGTTGTATCTGAAGACATGGAAAGAGACGTTTTTATGTCAGCAACAGAAGCGCAAGCTTATGGGATTGTTGATCTTGTAGCAGTTCAATGAAAAAATAAATTTTGTGCAAATCTGTAATTTGAGATTATATCTCCGAGTTTAGTATTCTATTAATTAAATAGAAAAAAATTCATAATCATCCGGTTAGGATCATTCTAAACCATTTTTTTATGTATATAAAAAAAATTCAATATGCCAACTATTAAACAACTTATTAGAAATACAAGACAGCCAATTCGCAACGTCACGAAATCCCCCGCTCTTCGGGGATGTCCTCAGCGTAGAGGAACATGTACTAGGGTGTATGTGCGACTCGTTTAGATCACGAGCTGGTACAAAAAAAGCAATAAAACAGCTTTTCAGTATGCCAGTATGAATGATTAGTACCAGTGAATAGGATCGAATGGAAGAAGAAACGCCATTCACTATCTAAAAATAAGCAAACTGATCCCTTTATTGTGTATGAAGTTTATGGTTTTCATTGGTGCAAATCCAATCATCTAAATTTAAGATGAAAAGCAATTCTCCATTGGTAGCAAATGGTTATCCATTAAGCGGAGGAAATCTTATCTTATTAAAAGATAAATAAAGGTTCCACTCAGTCAAGAACGTACTACAAGGGTCAGCTAACGAGCTAACTTTCATAATTAAATACCGTTACTGTATAGGTGGGTCTCATTGTGAAAGACCTAGTACTGGATAATTCATGGGTAGAGCCAAGGAGTGTGGTGTGAACTGTACAAGTTACCAATAAGATTAATTAAATAAACTTAAACTAAAGGCTCCGGTGTATAGAGAAGACCTCACCGTTTAAGAAATAACCATAGAAACGACGGAACCCACTATTTCTTTATCCATAAAATTTATATTGATTTTTTTGATTGACTTGACACCTAGGAAAAGAAAATTTCTTAGTACTTTTGTATTTCGCAATAAAATACCTAAAGAAATTGTGGTCGGGAAGGTTATAGTAGCCAAAGCCATTGGAATTTTTATTTTATACATTGGAAAAATCCGTTTGGTTATTAATAGACCGGGACGGGGGAAAAGAATAACTGAAAGAAAAAAATCAATTAGTTATTTGTCAAAGTTTTATTTATTCAATGACCAGAATTAAACGTGGATATATAGCTCGGCGACGTAGAACAAAAATTCGTTTATTTGCATCAAGCTTTCGAGGGGCTCATTCAAGACTTACTCGAACTATTACTCAACAGAAAATAAGAGCTTTAGTTTCGGCTTATCGAGATAGAGATAAGAAAAAGAGAAATTTTCGTCGGTTGTGGATCACTCGAATAAACGCAATAATTCGAGAAAGGGGAGTATCCTATAGTTATAGTAAATTAATAAATGATCTATACAAAAAACAGTTGCTTCTTAATCGTAAAATACTGGCTCAAATCGCTATATCAAATAGAAATTGTCTTTATATGATTTCCAACGAAATCAGAAAAGAGATAGATCTGAAAGAATACACCGGAATAATTTAAATGGAATTCCCCGGAGAATGGACTCCGGGAAGGTGGAGTTGAAATGACTATTCTAAAATAAGCTAAAATAGTCAAAATAAAAAAAAAAAAAATATTACCATTCCTTTTTTTCTTACGACACAATAATACAATCTGAATTTTCGGATTTGTCGAACAAAACACCAACCCGCGTTTGAGTTCGGATTGGAATTCTGATTCAAGTGAACAAAAACTAAGCCTATTTATTTTGGGTTCTAAGACCAGTAGTTCGAGAGGTCGACTCGGTTCTTTCAAATTGTTTCTCATTATTGAGGAAAGGTAACAAAGATAAAATACGAGCTTGCTTTATAGCAATAGTAATTAATCGTTGTTGTTTCAAGGTCAATCTATTCACTCGTCTAGATAATATTTTTCCTTGTTCACTAATAAATCGACTAATTAAACTCATGTTTCTATAATCAATTCGATCCCCCGATTGAATCGGGGGCAAACGCCTACGAAAAGATCGCTTGGATTTAAGAAAAGGTCGCTTGGATTTATCCATGGTTTGTTTGTTTAGTTTATTTGTTATTCCAAAAATCCTATTTCTTAATTGTAATTTGAACCCCCCAAAAATAGGATTCTTTTTTATTGAAATCTGTTCTATATAATGTAATTTTTCCCTGTTCAAGGGAAGGATAAGACATATTTGGTTCGATCTATTTCTTTATTTCCCCATGAATCGTATGTTTGTAACAATAGGGACAGAATTTTCTTAATTCTAATCGATTAAGCGTATTGTGTCGGTTCTTTTGAGTAATATATCTGGAAATGCCCGTTGATACCTTCTTAACACCATTTTGCATACAACTGTTACATTCCAAAATCACTGTTACTCGCGCGTCTTTCCTCTTAGCCATGAACCTCCTTTGAATTTTTTATTTACTCAACTTTTCTATTTTGATTCGAAACGAAGAAAAAAACAGAAAGGAAAAAAATAGAAGGTACTAACTTGCAATCCAATTTTGGAAGATAAAAATCAAAATAACGTAAGACTAAATCAAACCAAAGTCATAGTAAATAAAAAAATAAGTAAGACAACGATTTTGAAACTCCATTTAAATCTGAAGTAGGGTATTTCGGTGAAAGATCTTGTATTCTTTCCCTTGACCAAAATTTTTCGAGTCTATCCCCGTGCCTCTATTATAAATAATTATAAATATTCATTTAATTCGAACTTGAACCTAAGTCTCACTGATGTTAAATCCACTTTTATTCTTTCTCTTTCGTCCCTTATTAAAATAAGAAAAAAAAGAGAAAAAAGGGGAGGGGTAGGGATTAGTTACA